TTTTTGCTCACCATCCAAGCCCCCCATATAGCAACAAATTTCCGAGCAATTGGAAGCCGCTTTCGATGACGAGGCCGAAAAAAGAATATTACGCAATTGTGACTGTCCATCTTTCTCAGCCAACTCCCCTGTTTCCATCTTTCCTTTCAGAGTTTACCACTCTTCATAGCTTCTTGAACTTTTTGGAGGGAGCAAGCAACAAGGCAAGAATCAAAGAAGCACTTAGAGAAGCAGACAAGCAAGGAACGGCACCTTAACTAAGACAAGGAACCGTACTAACACTAGCGAAACCTGCGGTGACTTGCTTCGTCTAGTTAAAATAAAAGTGTGTTTCGCGCTTAAGAGTATATATGCGTGTCTAAGCGCTAGGGTTGTGCTCTAAAGTGATATCAGCACAGCTCTAAAAGCGCGTCTAAGCTAGTTAAAAGCAAGCAAGGAACTTGAGTTCCCTTTATAGTATGAGTTGTGCGGTAGGTTGTTTCGCTAGCTAAAAGCAAGCACAACGTGGAGTTGCTTGCTTGCCTGTCTGCTGGATTCAGCTTCGAAAAGCCCACGGAGCGGTGATGTCTCTAAGGGGAAGGATCTTCAGATTCAAGCCCCTAAAGGAGATTCAGAGATCCACAGGTCCAAGCTTCCACGTTCCTTACCTAACTCAAAGGAACAAAGTGCAGCTGAAGATGAGGTAGAAGTCTATGCTACAGATCCAGAGGAGGGATACAAACAAGGTCCTGCAGCTCGAAGAATTGCAGAGCTTGCTCGTGACTCAGAATTATGGAGGCTAAAACGTTATCTTTATTTTAATGAGAGGAGAAAGGTAGAAATGAAAGCTCTGAAGATGAAAATTGTGGTTACTCCCCCCCATTATTCAGAGGAAGGCGTGGTAATGGTAATCAGAGAGGTGGGAGAGGTTTCAATGGAGGCCGGGGTCAACCTAATGAAGCTGGTAGAGGAGGAAGAGGTGCTTCTCACGCTCCTGGTCCTCGTGTGGAAGCTGGTACAACCAGCAGATCTGAAACTCTGCACAAAGCAGATTCCTTTCCCGGGAATCCTGCTGAAGAAGGTAAGGCTTTACCTACTTTTTTTTGTCCTTGCTGAATCTGCGCCAAAAGCTGAGCATCCTAGGACTCAAGAAGGAACAGCTCAACCTAGAACCTTTCACCCTAAGTCCCAGCCGGGTCAAACTTGGGCTAGTAAAGTGGGTTCTGACCCGAGATCCAACTTGAAGCTGAAACAGTACACTCCCGGATAGGCAGATCAGAATCGTTGCACCAAGGAGAATCATCCAGGAGGGCCAACTGAAAGCAAATCTACGCTTCGAGCTGCAACCAGAACAAGGGTACAAGCTGCCCCATACGCTTCAAAGAAGCAACAAGCTACATTAGCAGACCGACCAGAATCCGTTCAAAAAGGGGGTAACCCAAGGCTTAGGCTAAGTCAGAGCATCGTTCGTGCACCGTTTATGTCAACTTAGCTGCTGGAAGCTTGTTCAAAAGGTGTTCTTGCCCCTTTTTTTGAGTTAGCATTGATTGCTAATCAACTGAGGATTTCTGAATGAAAGATTCTGTTTCTTTTGTTCAACTGACTAAGGGAAAGGGAAGGCAAGACCTGAGATCATGCATAGGTAATCGTCATTGAATTGAGAAAGCAAGGTCTTTCAATGCCTTGATCCACCCGCCGATGAGAGAAAGGTGAAAGTGGATTGGCCGAAGCAGCGATCTCATACTTTGCCTAAGCAAAGACGGGTCTCGTAGCTGATCCTTTGTTTGGAAAGGACTGAACCAAAGGCGCTTTGTTGTCCACCGCCTCGGTGAAACGAGGGCAAAATCTTTCATCGATTACCTATCCCTATTTAGTTCCAGACGCAGCCTAAAAGGTAAGAAGAAATGGATGGAAGAGAATCCGGATCCACCAAGTCTCGTACGCCCAACCCAAAGAAGATAAATTTTGGATAGCTGAACTCACTGAACCCCTGAAGGAGATCCTTTTTCAAAAAATCGCCAAATGGGAACCCTAAGGATATTTACCACCACTACTAGAACGGCACTTACAACTCAGTTTCATAAATGCGCTCTCCTATTCCTTGATTCTCGATTTAGGGGAGGGAGGGGAGTGAGAAACTAAAAGACCAATTGCGGGTTTGACATTAGGAGGGGAACGAGAGCGGGTTGGTAACCGAAGAAGATCCGGTGCTTTCCTGATCGATGGATAAGATATCTATTCATGTTGCCTGGTGGTTCTGATTAGTTGTACCGGCCAAACCAACCCTCTTCGAACGAACGGTCAATCGTAACAAGGGTACGCATCCCAGGGCGGTCCTTGCCGTGTAGGGAAATCTCTGGGCCTGAAGCCACACCAACCCTGGGGCTCTCATGTCTTTCTAAGTGAACCAGTACCTGTCTAGGTCCAGGGACGAGGGAGTTCACCCGCTTACCTTGGAATAGTATCCAAGCTACGCAAGCTCCGTCTTCTATCTCTGACGTATAACCTCAGTGTGGGGACCTGAAGGACGCTTTGATAGTCAACTACAAAAGGCCGGCTTCAGTCCATATGCCAAGTGGAACGAAGAGTTAGCGCTCATACAATCACCATCAGCCTATATTTGACTTAGGCGAAGCAGCTAGGTGGTTCGCAAAAACTTATTAGAAGGAGGGGCGTGATGGAGTCACTTCTCCTTATCCAGCGGGAGGGGAAATGGGAATGTGCTATCATGGAGCCATCGCCACTGCTCGTGCTCTTTCCATTTGGCGAGGGGCCAACCAACCAGTGGACGGGCACTCAACAAACTCACTCAGGTCCCTCAGCCTAGTTGATCCCCCGAGTGGAACCCGTGAGTGAGAGTTCAAAGAAAAAGCAACCCTCGATCCACACTTTTGTGAGGAAGCAGCTCCTGCACAGCAAGCACCATCACCAAGCACTAGTTCGTCCAGCCAGAGAGGGATAATGAGTCTGCCTGCGAGCTAGCTATTACCACGAGAGTCAAGACAGTGATTAAGCCGGAGAAAGTCTGCCCTCCTCCGAGGCCGTCAGTCGCTTTCGTATATTCTTAGATATTCTTTGAATATTCCCGGCAATAGATCACTACTTGCGCTAGGCCAAACAGGACTCAACGCGCGAAAGCCGCACAACCTAAGCTACCGCACACGGCTAAGCGCTTTAGATACCGCACAACTCATACTATAAAGGGAACTCAAGTTCCTTGCTTGCCTGTCTCCGATTTTGAACTGCCTTCGGTCATAACCTTCGGTTACATCTAAGCTTCCTCCTCTCATTAAAATAAAGACAACATTCTCTACTATATACTCTTAATACTCTTAAGCGCAAACCCTTCGGCTTCTTGTCTCCTAAAAAGAAGCAAAAAAAGGCTTTGTATTCCTCCATGCCATTCATCATACTATGTTGGAAAAGGAACTACAGCCCTTGGCCTCATCTTTTCCCAAAACGCTAGTCATGCAGTGGATGTTTCGGGCTCATCAGTCTATCTTCCCACTGCTTTTGCAGCCGTTGGAGTTGTATGTTTGCCTTTGCCTGTTCAAAAAAGCAGAGCGACAATTGGCGACAATCAATGATCCTAAAAAGAGGCACGCATGTCTCTGCCTGACTTGAAAACAACCTATGCTCCCTATGAGAAAGATATGGGTGGTAACAGACTTTCCGCACGAGAGTGATGAGACTCAAAAACTAGCACTTTTAGAACTCCGGAAAGCGTAGCGAAAGTCGCAACTTTCGGCCATTCTGAGCGGTTGTGCTTTAGCCAGCCTTGGCATCTAGACGTGATGAATAGCCCGGAGGAGTGAGCGATGGGGATCAAACCGTCCGGGACGAATCCCTTGCATTGCCTTTTCTCATCGCTCGATCGGGCAAGTCCCTCTTTTTCATTTCCACCGGCCTTAGTCTGATACCGGATTAACGACCCAAGGCCCTTGTTACTGTAGGGATTCGACCACTCCAGCAGGGGATAGTTCTCGACACAGGCAGGGGGCAGCGGATTGAGAAAGCATTGAAGAAGGTCAACCACTTTTCTCTCAGTCGGCAAGTTATTCAATATATGGTTCGAAAGGACCAGGGAAGGCGGAGGAGGGGGACTAAGGAGAAAGTCTACCTGGATTGGAAGACCGAACCCATCAATCGTTCTGTTCCACCGGCATCAGAATCGGATCAACAAATACTGGTCGATTTCCCGGATCGCGATCGGTTCAACCCTTCTCCTTTGAAACCTAAAAAGTGGATTATTGGCTTAAGCAAATTGAAGTTTATTGCAGGATCCATGAAATTGATGAAGAGAAGGCTATGATTCAGCTGGCTACCCCGGAGCTAGCTGGCCCTGCATTGGTTTGGTAGGAAAGCCATATCGAGGCCGACAAAGCTCTGTATCATCCACCGGCAGCCACATGGAAAGAGTTTGTCTCTCCCATTAGAGACCGATTTGCTCCTTTAGGTTAAGGACAAAAAGCGGTAATGGAGTGGCAAAACTTTCGGTGGGAAGAAGGAGATGGAATCACCAGGAATATCAAAAATAATTCGTAAAGAAAGCTCATTAGGTCAAAACTAGGGGAGGGCTTAGTTCCCTCACTCGATCCACCAGAGGAAAGGAAGCTTAGTTATGTAGTAGAGCACCGGGAGTCAAGTCAGGGCAGCCTGCCTTTACTTAATAGGGCGGCATCAGCATAAGCGGTGAGCTGTAACGGAGAGATGGATGGGAAAAGGGCTGCTATATATAGATAGAAATAGAAAGACCAAAAGAGCAATGTTCGGGAGTGCCTTATGATATGAAAGGGCTGGAGCTTTCTTCGAGAGAGATGGCTAGTGTGTGGGTTGCTGTAGGAAACTGAACGTAACAATTTCTCGTATATGAAGGGCTTCCTTTCTTCTCTGGATTGAGGAACCCTCTAGGCGACACCCTCCGTCGCCTACGACGGAGAAGATCTTTCTTTCCCCTTCTATGGAAAAGGGAGGTCGATATCACGGGCTAGATAGAGAGACAGAGGCCCGCTTTGACATATTAGCCCGGATTGGCTTATTGAGCCTTATTAACGAGACTTCTAGCTTAGATAGTCCATCAGCCTATGAGACCGCTTTATTTAACACGCACTACAGACAAATGGCCATTGATAATCCATTCTGAACTAAGCTACCGCACAACCCTAGCGCTTTAGATAAGCTACCGCTTAGAACGCTTTAGATACCGCATAACCTACCGCGCAACCTAAGAGCTGTGCTTTTAGCCCCTTAGAGCGCTTTAGATACCGCACAACTTTAGCTGTGCTTGCTTTTAGCTAGCGAAAAGAGCTGTGCTTGCTTGCTTGCTTCCTCCTCTACCGCACAACCCTAGCGCTTAGACACGCATAACGTTTTGTCCTAAATGCACTCTACCGGCTTTAACTAGACGAAGCAAGTCACCGCGCTTAAGAGTCTAAATAAGAACACTATCCTCTAATTAGCGAAACGTTCCTATTAACTGAACTTTAGGCTTTAACTAGACGAAGCAAGGAACCGTACTAACACTAGCGTTCCTAGCGCATAACCTGCGGCTAGTTAAAGCTGCTTGCCTTTAATTTAAGGTTTCCCGCATATATACTCTTAAGTGAAGCGCAAACCCGCTTTATTGAATGGAATCTTGCACTACTACTTCTACAAAGCAAGCACACACTACCGCGAAACGTGGAGTTCCTTGCTTGCTTGCTTTGTAGAATCGGAACCAAGACCACTGCATTGCGCTCGAACAGTGTTGCGGCCGCCGGCCAGCAACTTCCGTGCACAGACTTCGTACCTGGTCCAGCCTCACAACCCTTCGCGGGTTGGTAAGAAGTCAGTCTTGTTTGGTAAGACGGAATTGGACAAAGAAAAGAGAGTGCTCTACCGGAACAACGGCCAACAAAGACCATACATAATTAATTAAATTACATAGAGAACTGCTCCTCCCCTTCTCCGTCTTTAAGGCTTTAAGGCGACCCCCTATGGCGGCTGGAAAGAAAGACGACCTCACCTTATCGTAGATGGTGTCAGTGAGAGCCATTTGACTGTCCGGGTCAAGGGTTTCTTTTTTAGATAGAATCTTCAATGAGTGGAAACAAGCAACCAACCTAAGAAAGGTGCTTGTTGAGTAAGGCCGGCTTTCGAGCCCAAGCCCCTTTATTTTAATGGAATATGATGAGCTTAGATTTCAAAACAAAAAGTTATAGTGTAAAAACGGTTGCGCTCTCAAGTTATATCAGCAAGCACAGCGAAAACGTTGTGCGGTATCTAAAGCGCTAGGGTTGTGCGGTAGGTTATGCGCGTCTAAGCTGTTCTAAAGCGCGTTAGCGCAACGGCTTTCGCGCCTTGCGCTAGTTAGAGAGGGTTTCTTCTTGTTCTTGGGAGAGGGGCCACCCTCTTTTCCGCACCAATCCATCCTTATTGTTTTGACTACTACATCTTTTTTTGGGTGTATAGCTCAGTTGGTAGAGCATTGGGCTTTTAACCTAATGGTCGCAGGTTCAAGTCCTGCTATACCCAAACCTACCTTACACTCTACTATGAGTAAGGATGCGTAGTAGCGTTCAAAGATCACTCTTTGGCCTTTAGACTCGCTTCGGCGACTTCGCCCTTGTTGTGACAAGGGGCTGAGGTAAGGAGTAGTAGTTGAGTGGCTCGGTCATCGATAAGCCTCTCCAACTTCATTCTATAGGTCGGGGCTGCGGACCAACAATCCAGCAAAAGGGAAGAAAGAATCCAGCTTAAAGGCAAGAAACCGGCCAGCAGACAGCTTTAACTAGACGAAGCAAGCAGCTTTAACTAGCCGCAGGTTATGCGCTTAAGAGTCTAAATAAGAACTAAGACAAGGAACCGTACTAACACTAGCGAAACCTGCGGTGACTTGCTTCGTCTAGTTAAAATAAAAGTGTGTTTCGCGCTTAAGAGTATATATGCGTGTCTAAGCGCTAGGGTTGTGCTCTAAAGTGATATCAGCACAGCTCTAAAAGCGCGTCTCAATTTGAATGAGGGCGGAACGTTATGCGCGTCTAAGCGGGCTAAATGCGCTAACGAGCAAGGGGGCGCTTTTCTTGCTTTTTATGAAGTAGCCCTTTTCTTTTGTGCATCTTTCTTTCTCCCATGCTTTCCGTTGGTAAACAACCAACCAGCACGTTTAGTTCTTTGAAACTCCTAGAGGAAGGACTCTCTTTCTTTAAGGAGGGAATCCTTTTTTCTCAATCAAGAATGCCTCAACTGGATAAATTCACTTATTTCACACAATTCTTCTGGTCATGCCTTTTCCTCTTTACTTTCTATATTCCCATATGCAATGATGGAGATGGAGTACTTGGGATCAGCAGAATTCTAAAACTACGGAACCAACTGGTTTCACACCGGGGGAACAACATCCGGAGCAACGACCCCAACAGTTTGGAAGATATCTTGAGAAAAGGTTTTAGCACCGGTGTATCCTATATGTACTCTAGTTTATTCGAAGTATCCCAATGGTGTAACGCCGTCGACTTATTGGGAAAAAGGAGGAAAATAACT